TTCAATTGTAGGACAACTGGTAATCATTTTATCGGTATACTATTTACATCTCTACGTCATGTTAGTGAAACCTCATGCAGTAACTTTGCTAGTTTTACCGTACATGTTATTTTATTGGCATCGTCTTTTATGTCACCGATTGCAAAAAGAAAAAAGACCAATATATCATTATCATTTTAGGAGTGCAAAAATAGTCCGGAAATCTGATGATATTCAATTTGTCTATGAAGGAAGAATATTAACATTTTTGGATATTATTATCCTTTCATTATTCAATCCTGTTCTCTTACCAAGTCCTGTATTAGCAAGATTAGCCAAACTCTTTACTTTCCGTTATAGTAATAAATTTTTATTTGTAATAAGTAGCCTTTATGGCTGGTGGTTGGGTGGTTCCATTTTTCCCGGAATTTTGGCCAAATTTATTTCCGTTTTAAAACCCGATTCAGATACAGATAATAGGCTTTCTTATTTAGTAAGGATTCTCTTTGCTCGAACTTCCCGTATCATTTATATAGCTCTCTGTCTATTATATTTGGGTAGAGCTCCTGTACCTCTCTTCGATAACAGGATATATTCTAATTTTGAAAAAAAGGAAGCTAAAAAGTTATCGTGGTTAAAAAAGTGGCCTACTATCTTATTCGATTACCGAAAATGGGTCCGACCATTCCGATATGTCGAGGAAGATCTTTTTTATTTCAAGGCGATGACTCCTATAAAAACAGAGATGTCTCAATATTTTTTTGACGCGTGTGTGAGTGATGGGAGACAAAGAATATCTTTCACATCTTCACCTAGTTTGTCAATTTTTGAAATAAATTTCAAGGAATATTTCAATCTTTCGGATATTCCTTCGTCATTCGAAGATCTTTGTCAGAAGGAATGGATTGATACCGAAAAACGGGGAAAATATAATTTGAATAATGAATTAACGAATAGAATTCGAGCTCTAGACAAAGGATCTTCAATAGAAAAAGTTATTGAAAAAAAAAATAAATTATGCGATCACGGGAACGATATTTTCCTTAAAGGGTTTGATCCTCTTCTGAATAGGGAATTACGTGAAGGAGTTGCAATACCAAAATCACCTTGTATTTTGACTGACGATTATTCTCTATGGTGGAAACTTCAATATGCTTGGCAAACAGATGATTTATCTTCAGGTAACTTTACTGGAGTAAAAGAAAATCTTTCTTCCCCTTTAATAGCGGAAATATTACAGATCTATAAGGAACCCCAACTCCGAGAAATTAAAAAAGAAAAACCTCTATTTTTAAAACTAATAAACAATGCATTCGATTTTATGAATGTATACAGTGGAATTCGTTCCCTCAGAATAAAAAGTATAGATTTTATTAAAAAAAAGAATAAAAAATTTAGATTTGTGAAAAGTTTCGCAACACAACCAGATTTTCGTCGGAACCTGATATTAGGATCCATACGTGCTCGAAGACGTAAAGCTTTATTACAAGAATCCTTACAATTGCAAATGCATTCTCCATTTTTTTTGAGAATATTAAAAAAAACGACGTTCTCTTTTCCGGGCATAATAGGCGTAAATGTAAAACCGACTTTTGCACATCCTGAGAAGAAAATGAAAGGATTAATAGCCTTTTTTTCGAAAAAGGCTTTTGCTATAAAAGTAGTAACAAAAGCTAATCGTCTCGCGACAGCAAACAGATTTGATTTTCCGCTTGCTCATTGGGTAAGAGGTTTTCTTTTAATCAGCCAATTATACTTTAGAAAATATATAGTATTACCTATATTAATAATATTTAAAACTATTAGTTATCTATTATTATTCCAAACTAAGGAATGGGCAGAAGATTGGAATGATTGGAATAAGGAATTTTTTATAGGATGTACTTATGATGGTACCGAAGTTTCGGTGAACAAATTACCATTTTCGTGGCAAAGAGATGGTCTTCAAATAAAAATTATAAATCCTTTTCATTTGAAGTGGCGTGATCCTGGATTCGAAACGAATTCATATAGTTTTAGTTTAACAAAAAATAAAATAGCAAAAAATAAAAAAATTGATTATGGTTTTTTAACAGCCTTGGGATTTCAAACCTATTTACCCTTTGGCAGTATAAAAAAAAACCCTTCCTTCTTTAAGCCTTTAATTGGGGGATTTAAAAAAAGATGGAAAATAAATATTTTATCGGAAAAAATTACAAAAATCTTTGACAAGTTTTTTCCATTAAAAAAAGATCTAACAATATTAGATGCTCAGCTCAATAAAACTACGAGTAATGATATATCTAGCCTTGAACCAGATAATGAACACAGAACAAATTTTGGGACAAGTAGCAAAATAATTGATGAATTACCAATCGGAATTACAACTAAATGTAATGAAAATTTTTCATCAGCAATTCCAGATCAATCTGGATATGAAGCTCGAACGAATATTGAAGAATTAAGGGATTTCATAGCCCCGGAAAGTAATCAGATTGGAGGAATTACTGAACAGACCCATTCTGATGAACTAGAAATTAATATTAATTCAAAAGAGAAGAATGGAGTGTATCCCGGTAATGAGAAAGAACTGAGATCAAAAAAGATATCAATTCAAAATCATCAAATAATTGTGAATTTTCACAGAAGAAGTATGGAATTGATCGAGGAATGGATCTATTTAATCAAGATTCTTTCAAAAAAAATGAATAGAAATTTTGTAGTTTTTCTTCATCTCATTTGGTTCAAAATACAATTAAAAATGGGATTGACAAGAGATCTTTCAACAATTTATAAAAAAATAAAATTTTTCATTTCTCGGTCAAAAACGAAGGATAATAAATTTTTAAATAAAGATTTAATCATTTCTAGTAAAGAAATGAAATATTTCAAGGTTCATCCTAGTCAGCAGGATACGGGATTAATATCCCAAGCATATGTATTTCACAAAATATGGCAAATGAGAACGATGAATAAGTCTTATCCAGTGGAATCATTAAGGCACCGGATATCAAATCTCTTTATTGAAGAAAATATTGAAGCTTTTTCAAATGAAGAGGGAATACTCGGTTCCAGGAAGCCACGGGATTTGGAAGAGAAGGACTGGAAGAAATGGTTACAATGTTTTCATCGATGTAATGTACCTTTACGGATATGGCGTAAGATTGCACCACGGAGATGGAAAGATAAGGTTACTGAACATTGGCAAATAGAAAATTATTTTTCCGATAATTTTGACAAATATAAATCTTTACGTTCTTATAAAAAAAGGATTTATTCTAAACTCATTGCGGATCTGAAAGAGACGGGGAAACTTAACGAACGGTACAAATATAATCTTTTATCTTATAGTTATCTTGCTTCTATAGAAGATTCGGACATTGAAATATTTCCAATATGGCAAGATGAAAAAAAAGAAATCGTGTTTAATGATCGTATTCAAAAGATACGTAAATATAAATTAGTCAATGATAGAAAGAATAGTGAGTATAAAAGAATTGATAGGAAAAAAAATATTCATTTAAATTCCAATTTATATTCATGGTTATATCCAGAGATTCTAAAAAAATTCAACATTATAGAAATGTATGAATTTCTAACAACTTGTGACTTTAGTTTCATACACGAACCAAAAAGATCTCTTTTAAGGAAAGACAAAGATGATTATGCAAAAAAAAGATCACTTGATAAAAGAGAATCTCATAAGTATATTGAGCGATGGAATTTGAAATCTGAACAGATAGCAGAGAAAGCGGAAATAGTAGGAAATACAACGAATCTTCTGAATATCATTAATTTTGGAGTAAATTCAGCTGAAGGAGGCAATTTTCGGTCTCTCTATGAGAAGATATTGAAAAATATAGTTCTATTTTATAACTATACTTGCATGGATGGTACAAATAAAATATTCAAAGATTTGGGACATCGTTTACCAGAAGTATTATACGATGAGATTCTGATGTATAAAATGATAAGTATTCTATTAAATTTTAAAAGTAGATTTAGAAGAATATCTGATTTCATTCATGAATCTATACTACGCGTAAAAGTTATTGAGAATAAAGAAAAAATAATTATTTCAGATTCATTTAATCTCGAAGATATTTTACCTTCGAAACGTCGTATACAATTGGGAATATGGAATTCCTTATATCTAGAGGAAAATGGAAATCAAGGAGCAGAATTTAATTCTTGTTCCGGGGAGAATAGACGTAACTACGAGGAACCAATAAAAAAAGAAGATCGAAAATTTAACGCAAATGAAACTCAAATGATTAAACGGTCTCTTTGGTCCAGCTATCGATTGGAAGATCTGGGTTGTATGAATAGATTTCGGTTTAATACAAATGATGGAAGTCGATTCGCTATGTTAAGAATTTGTATGTATCCCTCAAAAAACAGTTGAGAAAAAAAAAAAATAAAAAAAAAATGTTTGCATTCTTTTTCTCTTTTTCATTCAGTATTTTCGGTTATGAACAATTTTTATCATTGTTTATAGCATTCCATCAGGATTTCTCTAAATAAAAATTTGGATTATATTATATGGAAATTACGAACCTTTTTATTATTTATCCATCACTATTTGAAAGAATGTGCTATTTGCCACTACTCAAATAGAATCTTGTTTATTCTCTATGAATTTATCCAGTTTTTTAAGAATATTTGGAAAAATGTTATTCTATTTTATAGACATCTTAAGATATTGAAAATCTTGCTCTTATTTTTGTAAAAAAACTATTAATTAGCTACAATCCAAAATTTTTATTTTTTCTCTCCATCATATAATTAATTTAGGAGCAATTGTTGTTCCTATGGCTAAAAATACATTGATTCGTTCATCTTTGGTTCCCGAAAAACAAACAGGATCTGTTGAGTTTCAAATATCCCATTTAACTAATCGAATTTTGAAACTTACCTATCATTTAAAATTGCATGGCAAAGACTATTCATCTCAGAGAGGTTTGTGGAAAATCCTAGGAAAACGTGAACGTCTTTTGGTTTATCTATCTCAAAAAAATTCACTCTGTTACGAAAATTTGATTAATCAATTACGTATTCGCGGACTGAAAAAACGTTAATTTATCTTTTAGAATCTTTAGCTAAGCATCCACTGTAATTATATCAATATGAAGAATGAAAATTTCCTTATTCTTACTCATTTCTGGAATTATTCGAGGGAGAGCGGCATACGACCATGCTCACTACAAAGAGAGATCCCATGATAATAAGTATGGGCCCTCATCATCCATCAATGCATGGTGTTCTTCGACTTATTGTTACCTTAGATGGTGAAGATGTTACTGGTTGTGAACCCATATTAGGTTATTTACATAGAGGAATGGAAAAGATTGCTGAAAATAGAACAGTTGTCCAATATCTTCCCTACGTCACACGATGGGATTATTTAGCTACTATGTTCGCAGAAGCAGTAACAGCAAATGCACCAGAAAGATTGACCAATATTCAGGTGCCTAAAAGAGCTAGTTATATAAGAATCATTATGCTAGAGTTAAGTCGCATAGCTTCCCATTTGTTATGGCTCGGACCCTTTATGGCTGATATTGGTGCACAAACTCCTTTCTTCTACATCTTCAGGGAAAGAGAAATGATATATGATTTATTCGAAGCCGCAACTGGTATGCGAATGATGCATAATTATTTTCGTATCGGGGGAGTAGCCGCGGATCTACCTTACGGTTGGGTAGACAAATGTTTAGACTTTTGTGATTATTTCCTACCGAAGGTGGATGAATATGAAAGACTTATTACACGAAATCCTATCTTTTTGAAACGAGTTGAGGGAGTAGGTATTATTGGTAGAGAAGAAGCCATAAATTGGGGTTTATCAGGGCCTATGCCACGAGCTTCAGGAGTAAAATGGGATGTTCGTAAAGTTGATCATCATGAATGTTACGATGAGTTGGATTGGCAAATTCAATGGCAAAAAGATGGAGATTCATTAGCTCGTTATTTGGTACGAATCGGAGAAATGAGAGAATCCGTGAAAATAATCAAACAAGCTTTGGAAGTTATTCCAGGGGGGCCTTTTGAAAATTTGGAAGCTCGACGGCTTGATCAAGTAAATAAATCAGATTGGAATGATTTTGATTATCGGTTCATTGGTAAAAAGCCCTCTCCCACTTTCAAGTTACCCAAAAATGAGCTTTATTTTAGAATTGAAGCTCCTAAAGGAGAATTAGGTATCTCTTTCATGGGAGACGATTCTTTCTTTCCTTGGAGATTCAAAATTCGCCCACCCGGTTTCCTCAATTTACAAATTCTTCCTCAACTTTTAAAGGGAGTGAAATTGGCAGATATTATGACAATTCTAGGTAGTATAGATATTATCATGGGAGAGGTTGATCGTTGAAACGGTGGTTAATACAGATATTGAGGAACAAGCTATCAATCTATTCCATAGATTAGGATTTCCAAGAGATTTATTCGGTTTTATATGGATTATCATCCCCATCATCACTCTCGTATTAGGAGTTACGATGGGAGTTCTAGTCATTATATGGCTTGAAAGAAAGATATCTGCAGGGATACAACAGCGTATTGGACCTGAATATACTGGCCCTTTGGGAATTATTCAAGCTCTGGCAGATGGAATAAAGCTACTATTGAAGGAAGATATTATTCCATCCAGGGGAGATTTATGGTTATTCAATATCGGACCGGCTGTGGTGATCATACCAGTTTTTCTAAGTTACTTAGTAATTCCTTTTGGCCACAACATTATTCTAGCTGATCTTGGTACAGGTGTTTTCTTTTGGATCGCTGTTTCAAGTATTGCTCCTCTCGGACCCCTCATGGCGGGATACGGATCAAATAATAAATATTCTTTTTCGGGTGGTCTTCGAGCCGCTGCTCAATCCATTAGTTATGAAATTCCTTTAGCTTTACGCGTGTTATCTATATCCCTACGTGTGATTCGTTGAAATACTAAACCTCTTTCACAAGAGAGTCAATTAAAAGGATGAGATAGTTTTTCCTCTTATCCTAGAAAACTAGATAGTCATATGGGTGAGATCAAACAGCTTCTTCATTTGCAGTAATAGGATCGAGTCCCATCCTCTATGTGCGAGAGTGAAAGCGTACGGAACGCAGGAAAAACTGTGTACCCGGGTTCAAGATTAGTTATCGGGGCCCGACAGCGGGGGCAAAAGATAAAATGTATGAAGTTATTACTATCATACTTAGGATTAGGCAGGAGTAGATGGTCAGGAACACTAAGATACGCGAAAGATTAGTAAAAAAAGCATCTTTTATAGATATTCTTAATAACGGGATTAGGACTTGACGTTGGTAGGGACGACCGAGTAGTACTTCCCCAGGACCCCGATCTGGAGTATATCCTTATCTACTAAACGAATGACTATCGGGAACGAAGTAATCCTTCATACAGTTCTCACCTCTCATATCATAAATGAGCATGAGTAAATTCTATCCTATAGAGAATATAAAATCTTCTTCTACTGAGAGACTTGAGTTAGCACTAACAAAAAAACTGTAAAGGCTGAGATAGATTCGAAAGCTTCTATTGTTATAGCAGACAGAATCTCATTGGTTCAATTGATTATGAAAATTTATCATTAAATTTTTGTTTCTCGATAGCCATCGAGGAGCCGTATGAAGCTAAAGTCTCATGTACGGTTCTGGAATAGAGATGCTAACAGTGATGCCAACATCGACTATGATTATCCGACAGCTTGGGTACAGTTGATATAGTCGAGGCGCAGTCCAAATATGGTTTTCGGGGATGGAATTTGTGGCGTCAACCTATAGGTTCCGTAGCTTTTTTTATTCCTTCCCCGGCGGAATGTGAAAGATTGCCTTTTGATTTACCAGAAGCAGAGGAAGAATTGATAGCAGGTTATCAAACCGAGTACTCAGGTATAAAATTCGGCCTATTCTATGTTGCTTCTCATCCAAACCTATTAGCTTCTTCATTGTTCGTAACGGTTCTTTATTTGGGCGGATGGAACTTTTCTATCCCTTTCTTACCAGTTTTCGACCACTTAAAATTAAATTCAACTGATGGAACTGGTGAGGTTATCAATATTGCAATAGGAATTACTATTACATTAGCTAAAGCTTATTTATCTTTGTTCATTTCTATCATGGCAAGATGGACCTTACCCAGAGTGAGAATGGACCAATTATTGGATCTTGGTTGGAAATTTCTTTTGCCTGTCGCCCTGGGTAATTTATTATTAACAGCTTCTTTTCAACTTCTTTCACTATAATTTATTTATGTGAATAAGATTCTATAATAAACACATTTATAATTTATATATTTATTCAATCTTATGAGTTGGATAAAAAAAAAAAAAAATTGAATAATTTATTCGAGGGTATCTACCATATGTTTTCCATGGTGAATGGACTCCGGGATTATAGTCAACAAGCAATTCAAGCTGCGAGGTATATCGGTCGAGGTTTTATGGTGACCTTGGATCACATGAATCGTTTACCTATGACCATTCAATATCCCTACGAAAAATTGATTCCATCAGAGCGATTTCGTGGACGTATTCACTTTGAATTTGATAAATGTATTGCTTGTGAAGTATGCGTTCGTGTATGTCCAATTAATCTACCTGTTGTTGATTGGGAATTGAAAAGGAACATGAAAAAGAAACAATTGAAAAGTTACAGTATTGATTTTGGAGTTTGTATATTTTGCGGAAACTGTGTCGAATATTGTCCCACGAACTGTTTGTCAATGACTGAAGAATATGAACTTTCGACCTATGATCGTCATGAATTAAATTATGATCAGATTGCTTTAGGACGTTTGCCCATATCAGTGATCAAAGATTCTACAATTCAAGCTATTCCAAGTTTAAATTATTTATCTAAGGGAGTTATGGAAGGACATCTCGATTCAAGAGATGTAACTGATTCTCACATCGAGTTCGATTGAGAAGCGGAAAAAAGGGGTGAAAAAACAATAAATATAGAGTTTCTTTCTGAATTAACTCGGAATATAATTATATAGAAACAGGGTAATTTTTTTGAGTCAGTGAATAGGATCCTGAAAGAGAGGACTTTCGTTTATTGCGAACATGATCAATTTACCTGAACCAATTCATGAGGCTATTTTTGTCTCCTTAGAGTCAGGTCCCATATTAGGAGGTCCAGGAGTAGTATCGCTCACAAATATAGTTTATTCCGCTCCTCTTTCAGGATCAGTTTTCGCTTGTATATCCCCTCCATATCTTTTACTGAATGCGGACTTTGTAGCTGCTGTGCAAATCTCGATTCATGTAGGAGCCGTAAATGTTTCAATTGTATCTGCTGTTACGTCAACGAATGAGCCACAATCTTTCCATCTTTCTACATACCGGACTGCAGGAGATGGAATTACTTTAGCACTTTGCATAAGTCTTTTTTTTCTACCGATCATTATGATCCTAGATACATCATGGTCTAAAGTATCCTTAATTGTATTACCGGGTGGGATCGTGGAAGAACCTTTAACAGATGACGTTCAACGTATTGGATCCCATTTATTAACCGATTCTTTGCTTCCATTTGAACTTCTTTCTATAGTTCTTTTGGTTGCTCTAGTAGGAGCTATTACTACGGCTCGCCGAGGGAAAATGTTTGAACTGGAGGAGAGTGAGGTGTTATAGGCTAAAGATGATTTTTTCGTTTCATGAGTACTATAAAAACTTTTTTTTTATACTTACTTAACTTTTATTTATACTTAAGAACCTTAGGATCCATAAGGAGTTAATTGATCATGCTTGAACATGCACTTATTCCAGGTGCTTTCCTATTCTGTATTGGCATTTACGGATTAATCACGAGTCGGAGTATGATCAGAGCACCTATGTGTCTCGAGTCAATTTTCAATGCAGTTAATATAAATCTTGTCACATTTTCCAATTTTTTGGACATTCAACAAGTAAAAGGAGAGATTTTTTCCATCTCCATTGTAGCTATTGCAGCTGCTGAAGCAGCTATTGGATTAGCCATTGTTCTAGCTATCTATCGCAACAGAAAATCAATTCGTATTGATCAATTCAATTTGTTAAAATGGTAATAAAGTTACAAATCTGGATATATTTTATTTTTTTCTTCACCTTTTGAAAAGGATATATAAAGATTTGATATGTCATTCCGATTTATAAACAAATAGAGATTATTTCATATAAAATTCATTTATTTGTTATGCTAGTGGTTAATATAAATGATTAAGTTGTATTAAGTAAAGTCTAAAAAATTCGAATCGGTTTCATTCAGAATCGATAAATAATCAAAGTTTTATATTCCAAATATTCATTAATACAAAGATTCATCAAATGGATTTTATCGGTATAATATTGCCATTAGCAATACATCGGTAAAATCTTAGTAAATTTAAGGCTCATGGTATCTCCCGGTATTGTTGGAAATCAATAGATCCAATGGCACATTCAGTAAAGATTTATGATACATGTATTGGTTGTACCCAATGTGTAAGAGCTTGCCTCACGGATGTATCAGAAACGGTACCTTGGGATGGATGTAAGGCTAACCAGATTGCTCCTGCTCCCAGAACAGAAGACTGCGTAGGTTGTAAAAGGTGTGAATCCGCTTGTCCAACAGATTTTCTGAGTGTACGCGTTTATTTGGGATCCGAGACGACTCGCAGTACGGGTTTAGCTTATTGACCGATAGATACTATGGAAAAAGAATGGTTGGCTCTTTCTGAAAGGTTTAACCTATTCTTTTAATAAATAGGAATTCGTACTCATTCGATAAAGACCCATACTCAAACAAAATCTTGGGAATGGGTTTTCTGTTCAAAATCCCCCTATCCTCATCACGAGCAACTATCCTTGGCTAACAATAATTGTTCCTTTACCTATACCCGCGGGTTCATCAATCCCATTATTCCCCTATAGGGGGAATAAGATTGTTCGATGGTATACTTCAGGCATTTGCTTGTCAGAGTTCCTTTTAATAACCTATATATTTTGTTATCATTTCAATTTTAATAATCCATTTATTTAATTGAAAGAAGATTATAATTGGATAAATCCCATTGATTTTCATTGGAGATTGGGGATTGATGGACTTTCCATTGGGCTTATTTCATCGACAGGATTCGTTACTACTTTAGCTACTTCAGCGGCTTGGCCAGTTACCCGAAGTCCACGATTATTTCATTTCTCGATGTTAGCAATGTACGGCGGCCAGGTAGGATCATCCGCTCCGCAAGATACTTCACTTTCTTTTTTTATGTGGGAGCCGGAACTAATTCCTGTTCACTTACCTTTGTCCATGTGGGGGGGGAAAAGGCGTCTATACGCAGCCACAAAATTTATTTTGTACACTGCAGGTGGTTCCATTTTTCTCCCAATAGGAGCTTTAACTATGAGTCTCTATGGATCTGATGAACCAACATTGGACTCTCAAAATTTAGCTAATAAATCCTATCCTATAGTATTAGAAATAGTCTTATACCTAAGCTTCCCCGTAGCTTATGCTGTGAAACTACCAATCTTTCCCTTACACACCTGGTTGCCAGATACTCATGGGGAAGCACATTATAGTACATGTATGCTTCCAGCTGGGATTCTCTTGAAAATGGGAGGATATGGACCAATTCGGATTAATATGGAATTATTGCCCCATGCCCATTCCATATTTTCCCCATGGTTAGTAATAGTGGGAGCAATTCAAATCGTTTATGCAGCTCCAATCCCTTTAAGTCAACGTAATTTAAAGAGAAGAATTGCTTATTCATCAGTATCTCATATGGGTTTCGTACCTATTGGTATTGGTTTCGTAACGGATATAGGCCTTAATGGAGCTATTCCACAGATGATTCCTCACGGATTAATTGGTGCTGCCCTTTTTTCTTCGGCAGGAACAAGTTATGATAGAATACGTACCCTTTTCATTGACCGAATGGGGGGAATAGCTGTTTCAATGCCTAAAACATTCACCATGTTTAGTAGCTTTCCAGTAGCATCTCTCGCATTACCGGGCATGAGTGGCTTCATATCAGAATTAATGGTTTCTTTGGGAATGGTTGGTAGTCGAAACTACTCCTTTACTTCAAAAATAATTATTACCGTAATAGAAGCAATTGGAATAATCTTAACCCCTATTTACTCGTTGCCCATGTTACGTCAAATGTTCTATGGATATAAGGTTTCTAATGCTCCGATTTCCCACATCATGGATTCTGGACCACGAGAGATTCTCATTCTAATTCGCTTTTTGTTGCCTATAGTAGGCATTGGTTTTTATCCCGATCTGGTCTTACCCTTGTGGAACAGCAAGGTGGATTTTATTCTATCCTGGGATCTCCGGAAGCGGTAGTTAAGAGTTTGATTACTTCTGAGTAATAAATACAGATTATAAAAATCACTATTTGATTTTCACAATTATTTATTTCAAATAGTGATTTTTACAATTTCATAGAATCTCGAAAATTATTTTCTTTTGATCGACGAAACAAAGCAAGGTGCACTTTAAATTACATCCTGGATTAATTTAACCATCCATGGCTGTGTAAACCTTTTCCTGAGGGATTAACTCCTAAGTAACAAATCCAAGTTGTGAAAAACCCCAAGGAAGCTGCAATTGCTGGTTCTTTACCTCGCCAACTCTTAGTTACTCTAGTATGCATATAAGTTGCAAACATAAGCCAAGTGATTGAAGCCCAAGTCTCTTTGGGATCCCAGTTCCAATAATATCCCCATGCTTCATTAGCCCACACTGCTCCAGAAAGAATACCTAAGGTTAAAAGGGGAGAGCCTAGACTAATAATTCGATAACTCCAATGATCTAATTGTTGAGTCAATTGGTCTTCACGAGAATTTATAGATAACAGAAAGGGAGTGTTTGGTGAATCGCACTCTCCCCGTTCATTGCTCTTTTCTGAGGAGGAGGACCAGATGGATGAGTCTATACCGGAAGTAATTATTGGGGTATCCATATTATTTTTTGATGTAATGACCAAAAGAGCTATTGCTAATAGGGACCCACATAAAAGAGTTGCGTAACTGAATATCATCATACTTACATGCATCATTAACCAATGAGATTGTAGAGCAGGCACTAGGACTGTGGATTGCTGCATTTCTCTGGGAACACTTAAAGTAGCAAAACCATGAGTTAACATAGCACTTGGTGCAGTAATTGTACCCAACCAATCATTCTGGCTCCGAATCAGAACCGTATGAATTAAACAGAAGCTCCATGAAAGAAACATAGATGACTCATATAAGTTACTTAATGGTAAATGCCCGGAGTAAAGCCAGCGAGTTAATAGAAATCCTGTTATACAAATAAAAGTAATTATCACGCTTCTTCGGCCTAAATTGCTCAGTTTCTTGTTTCTTATATAGACCAATTTTCCCCAATAAAGAAGGGTGACGGAAAAAAGGAGAAAGAAAGATGTGTGAGCTAATATATGTTCCAAGGTTCTGAGTATCGTAATAATTTAAATTTTTTACATTACATTATTATTCTGGAATGAACTAATTAAAAAATTTCATTTCACAGATTGATTTATTATATTATAAATAAATATTTATTTATATAAATAAATAAGATGAATAGATCTTAAATTCCAAATGTAAAAAGATCTTAATTTAATGAAGAATCAATCTATTTTTATTTTATAGGTGCGAAGATGCCGCCACTCGGATTCGAACCGAGATGCTTTAGCACTGCTTCCTAAGAGCAGCGTGTCTACCAATTTCACCATGGCGGCTCGTCGTAGAACATAATAGCATGCTTTATACTAAAATGTCAAATAACATTATAATTAAATTATATGGTAATCTTAAATATAAACTTTCACTAATTAGAATATTATAATGAATTATTCTGTTGTAACGGAGCATAGCGCAGCTAGGTAGCGTATCATCTTGGGGTGATGGAGGTCGTGGGTTCAAATCCCGCTGCTCCGAGAAAAATCTTTTTATTGGGCTTTATAACAGAATGAACATCTTTAAACTTAGTGGAGAGGAAGGAAAGATAAAAGCTATTCCGGATCTATAAAGGGAGAAGTATAGAAAAGGATTTTCATATCAAATATTCTTATCTTATTGAAAAAGATTATTCTATTATATATATATATATATATATATATATATATAATATTTCATATATAGTTATAGCTTAATAAAATCCAGAAATTCGTAAATTAAACTATTCTTTTTTTTGTATGGAAGAATTATTTTTTCCATACACGGGAGCATTTTCTTTAGAAGATACAGTATCTTTATCTATATCTATGTCGTAATTCATCTGATTTATGAATGGATTCAATTTCAGATTATTCGGATTTTATTTTGTTGTATAGTAAAAACTATTGGAACGACCAGTTGAAATAGATTGAGCTAGAGGAAAAGCTTTTACCGCAGCCCGATTAGCTTTTTCTGTCCATACAGTTTTACGACTTTTCTTTTTCGATTTAGAAGTACGCTTCTTTGGGACCGCCATAACGAGGAATGCCTCTATATATATGTATATTTTTGCAGAAACATGTATAGTTTGTGTATAGTCATTTTTTAAAATAATTGAAGGATTTACGCTTAGAAAATAAAGGCTTCCAATAATCTTGATATTGGGAATCGTGTCATATGAATAATTAATTTATTCATATAAATCTTTCCCATTTGGACAGATGGAATCCACTACAAATCGAACCAAATTTTGTCGATGTCCTAACTTACGTCATGTTTTCTTTCCAGAACGCTTTTTATGAATGGTAATTCTGTTTTCAAGATGGGACTGCAGAATTCTTCCTTTGACTACTGCACCTCCCAACCAGGGATGTCCAAGATTTATGGTAGATTCATGATAAATCATTAATACTCGATAGATTAATATTTTAGTATTTGGGCTCGAGAGATTTGGTCTCAATGACGCGGAATGGCGAACATCATAAAATCTTCCTGGTTCCACTCGGATTTGCTCACCTCCGGTTTCAATTACTGCGTATGCATTCATTACAAAATTGGATTTATAAATAGGAAATGGTTATAGATTGGAAAATCGAAATTAAATGTTAGTAACTGGAGTAGAACAAGCAAATATTTCCTTTCCAATTGTTCCATCCTTCATCAAGTTTTGCTACGAACAACTAATTTTCTGATAGAAATGGAAAATATCTCTTGATTAGGGAGATACATGTAAAATCTCATTGCTTTATAATAACTCATTACTTTATAATAAGAAAAATTTTTTTAGTAATATTTCAGTTATTTTTTTGAATGAAGAAGAATCAATTTTATTGATCCAAATTTCATTCGAATAAAGATTTTGAATAAATGGGATATAATTTCATCATTCACTTATTCCCTTTTTTCTTCCCCCATACCGTAAATTATAAACCAAAAATGAAATAGTTTCATTCCCGAAAGAATCTTCTATGAAACTAATATATCATGCTTGGATGGTGCCTTTATTTCCACTTATATCCTCCATTCTAATAGGATTGGGATTGTTTTTCTTTCCAAAGGCAACTAAAAATCTTCGTCGTATATATGCCATTATCAGCATTTCACTGCTAGGCACAGCTATGTTCATTCCTCCCCACCTTTCTTGGCAACAAATTAATGGTAATCCCATTTATCGATACTTATGGTCTTGGATTCACAATAAAAATGTTACTTTGGAAGTAGGTTATTTGATTGATCCACTCACTCCCATTATGTCAGTACCAATTACTACTATAGGAGTTATGGTTACGATTCACAGTGACAGTTATATGCCTCATGACCAAGGATATCTAAGGTTCTTCGCTTATCCCAGTCTCTCCAATGCCCCCATGCCAGGATTGGTTCTTAGTCCCAATCTAATACAAATTCATATCTTTCGGGAATTAGTAGGAATGTGCTCTTATTCATTAATAGGTTTTCGGTTCACTCGACCTAATGCAGCTAATGCTCGTCAAAAAGCTTCTATAACTAATCGTGTAGGAGATTCCGGATCATCATTGGGAATCTCAGGTTCCTATCGGATAACAGGCAGTTTCGAATTTGAAGATTTATCTGAATTATTTAATAAGTTGCTCGCCAATCATGAAGTTAGTTTATTTTTTGCTACCTTCTGTGCTCTCTCCCCATTCCCAGGTTCAGTAGCTAAATCCGCGCAATCTCCACTTCATGTATGGTTGCCTGATGCTATGGAAGGACCCACTCCTATTTCAGCCCCTATTCATGCTGCTACTATGGTAGCAGCGGGAATCTTTCTCGTGGCTCGAATGTTCCCGCTCTTCAAAGCTTTACCCCTTATGATGAGCCTAATCTCTCGGATAGGTGGAATAACAGCCCTATTAGGAGCCACAATAGCTCTTGCTCAAAAAGATCTTAAAAGAGTCTTAGCTTATTCTACAATGTCCCAATTAGGTTACATTATGTTAGCCCCAGGTATAGGTTCTTATCGAGCTGCTCTGTTCCATCTTATTACGCATGCTTATTCTAAGGCTCTATCATTTCCTGGATCCGGATCGGTCATTCATTCTATGGAACCTATTGTTGGATATTGTCCCGATAAAAGCCAAAATATGGCTTTTATGGGTGGCTTGAGAAAATACATGCCAATTACAGGAACCACTTTTCTTCTAGGCACACTCTCTCCTTGCGGTATTCCACCTTTTGCTTGTTTTCGGTCCAAAGATGAGATTCTTGCCGATAGTCGGTTATACTTTCCCATTCTCGGGTGGATGGCTTGGTTTATAGCAGGACTAACTGGATTCTATATGTTCCGTATGTATTTCCCCACTCCCGAAGGAGATTTTCGTGCCAACCCATCCAACAAACATTCTATTTCTCCTTCTGTTTCTATATGGGAGGAAAATCAAACTATAAAATCTGGTAAGGGAATGGATTTTGCGTTGTCATTCGTAAAAAATAAAAAGGGTTTGAAAGAATTAGAATTATTTAATCCTCTAGAGAATATTGAAGAATCTGGTGAGAAAGAGATGGAGAATCCTGTTTCGACTCATTATTCTCAGAAAGAATATCCTTTATATCCCAAGGAATCGAATAATATAATGTTATTCCCCTTACTCGTGCCAACAATACCCACCTTGTTCATTGGATTTATAGGAGTTCCTTTTTCTAAAGAAAAAATGGGTTTTGATTTATTATCCTATTGGCTGGATCCATCATTGAGTTATTCTCATAAAATGGATTCTGAAGAATTCTGGATAAATGCAACTACTTCGGTTGGTACAGCATTTTTGGGAATATTTATTGCTCTTATTCTTTATGGACCTCTCTTTCTCTCGCGGAACCTACAAGAAGAAACGGATCCTCAATCAGAAGGAATTTTAGGTTATTTTCCAAGTTCCTTATACAATTGGTCGTATTCCCGAGGTTATATAGATGGATATTATAATACGGTATTTGTTTGAGGTACACGAACATTAGCCGAAATAATTTCTTTTCCTGATCAACGGATCCTCGATGGGATTGTCAATGGCGTCGGTATCTCAAGTTTTTTCGGAGGGGAAGTATTGAGATATGGAGAAGGAGGAAGAATATCTTATTATTTATTCGGATTAATATCAGGTATGTTCATATTATTAATAATATAATGATGAAATATGACTATGATCTTCATATTTAAAATTAAAATATATTCTTGGTCAAAGAAAGATTTTAAAAAGATAAAAAGATAAGAAATCAAAATCAAGGATTGATTAAGTAGATATAATCTCAAGAATTGGAGTAGCAATGGCGCACTGATATGGATTCCTCCGCTTTCTTAATCAATGACCATTACCTCATGAATTTACTTTTTTTTACTAATATATATATATATATATATATATATATATATATATATATTAAAGGATAGGTCCGAAATCGGGATAGGTATCTACGGTCCAAACATTTTATGTATGATTTAATCATAATATTGAAGACTTTGTTATCACATATAAATATACCATTTGTTTTGTCATGTGTTAGTGAATAAAAATATTGTGTTATTAATTCGTTGAAGAGATATTTTTATATCTTCGAATCCTCGTGATTCATCAATGTCTCCGGATTCGGACCATCCGGGAATACTCTAAGCATGGGGATGATACAGAATCATAAATTATTATATTATAGCATCTTCATTATTATCTATATATATATATATATATCCGTATGAAAAATAGGACTTTAGTACCTATCTTAAGGTCGTCCAGTTTTTTTTCTGAGATACCAATATACCTGTCCCTTTGTAAAGACAAATACCTCCATTGATTCACTGCCTTCATATGAATTACGATGAGATATATACCAATAACAAGATATATGTTGTATATCTCGTTATTGATACGTAGAACAAAGCGAAAAACATTCAATTCCGCATATACAGACCACACTACACTAGTATTGTTCCTTTCCTTTATATATAAATAAATACAAATATTCAAGAACAATAAACTTGTTAATAAAATCTTTTATATAACATTCTTACTGATTAATAAGTTTTTTCTGTTTAGATTCTCCAAATATTTCATAAATTAAAAAATTTTATTACATTCTTAAATTATTTATCCTTTTTCACTAAGCTGGTCCAACCAAAATCTTCTAAACCATTATTACGTCGTAATGAACGAGTAACAAGTTCAAGAATATCTCTTGCATTGGTGAACCCATGAATTTGAGCAAAGGTAAATTCGACTGACCACTTGGTATTAATTTTTCTTGCTTCCAATGGATTAGCGTGAGCCATCCCAGTGATGGCTAAGTCAGGTTGTAACTCACGCATACGTTGTATCTGATTATAATTATCTGGTTTCTCTACTATTCGTGGCACGGGAACACACATGTTCCCACACGTATTCTGTAAAAATGCTAATTCAGCAGCTTGGTATCGTTTATCCATATATGGAATACCAATTTCATAAACAATCATTCCACACCTAATTAGGAATCGTGCTAGAGATACTTCTAGAAGATTGTCTCCCATAAAGAATACGGATTTTCCGCGTACCAAATCGAGATAATCTTCCAAGCTTTCCCACACCTGTTCCTCCCTTTCCCCTAAGCCTCGAGGTTCAATGTCAAACACAGAACAAATCTTTTCAATCCAAGCACGTGTTCCATCGGGACCGATAGGAAAGGGTGCTCCAATCAATCTGCATTTCCGACGTCGCATTAAAGTTGTTGCTGTACGACTCAAAAATGGATTAACACCACAAACGTAAACCCCATCGCCTAATAATGGAAGATTGTTATATTTCTGAGCAGGTAACCAACCTGATATTTGAATAGATTGGCGTTTCAATTCTAAACCAAGTTGAAAAGCAACGCTCGAAGGTAGGGATCCAAAGAGAACTAAAGGAGGATTTTTCTTAGGATTCATAATAGGTTCGAGAGTCTCTTCCTTATTCCCGGGAAAGAAAAAGGAATCTTGTAAAGCTTGATTCTGTACGGTTTGGTTTCGTTCATCACCTAATAAATAGGAATCTCGTTCGGCACAACGATGTACCATAGCAGCTAGTACAGTATCTTCTCCCTGAGTGAAGGCATAGTCCAGTCCATTTGCTCTCGCTACTATAACTGGTATCCCGATTTCATTTTCCAGTTCTGGTGCCATGCCCTCCAAATCCATCTTTATTATTTCCGTGGTACAAGTACCGATCCATATAATAACACTAGGATTTCTATTTTTTATTATTTGAGAACAAAGTCTTTTTAACTCTTCATAATCATTTAATTGAGCTGAAATATCTCCTTCTTCCAATTCTGCCATGGCATAACGGGGTTCCGCGAAGATCATAACTCCGAGGGCATTTTGCAGGAAATAACCACATGTTTTTGTACCTACCACCAGAAAAAAACTATCTTCAATTTTTTGATATAACCAAGCTACACAGCTAATGGGACAAAAAGTATGATAGTTACCTGTTTCGCATTCAAAAGTGAGAGTTTCAGATGTTTTCACTGACATAGATATATTTCTTTGATTAATGAACAAAATAATTTAAGTCTTAAATTATTATCATAGAATCAAGCGAATTCTCTCGATCGTTTTTCTCTTCCCTATTCCCGATAGGATTTGAATAAAAATCGGAAAGTAAACTAAATAATTCTCGATCGGAAACTTCTTTCGGTACAATTCCTTCTGGTTTAGATAATATTTGGTCCGCTATATTTGAATAAAAATCACAAACATAGTTAAGAGAGGGCTGAGATTCAACCATTTCAAATAATGTTTTACCCCTCACTCTAGATACTCGGATATGTTCAATGAGAGGTAATACTTCTAATACGGGCATTGAACAAGCTTCTACATATTTATCAATAAGGTCTCTTTCCGATGTGCGATTTCCTACCAAGCCCGCCAGGCGAAGTGGGTGTGTACGCGCCTTTTCCCCAACAGAAGCAGCAATACGATTAGTTGCAAATAATGCGTCAAATCCATTATCTGTAATTATAATGCAAAAATCTGCATAATTTAATGGAGAAGCAAAACCTCCACAGACTACATCACCTAATACATCAAACGAAATAATATCATATTCATAAGAAGCGTTTAATTCCTTCAACAATTTAACAGTCTCTCCTACTGCATATCCTCCACACCCAGCTCCTGCGGGTGGTCCTCCCGCTTCCACGCAATCAACCCCCCCATAACCTTTATAAATTACGTCTTCGGGCCAAACATCTTCATAATGATAATCCTTGGATTGTGAAGTATCTATAATGGTAGGTATCAAAAATCCTGTAAGGGTAAAAGTACTATCATGTTTAGGATCACATCCAATTTGTGAAACTCGTTTACCACGTCTTGCTGAAGCAATTGGAATATTGCAACTTGTCGTTGATTTACCGATTCCACCTTTCCCATGAACTGCCACTTTCGTTTTGAAAATATCCTATTTTTTTTAATTTATTTTTATCTTTTATTAATTGAATATTCTTCTTAAGCGACTATTCTTGTAGCTTTCTCATAATTCATAGTCAATATTATGATAATTAATTCTCGATATTGATTTCCCACTTCCTTAATGCCTACTATCTCATGGATAGACATAACCAACTTTGTAGGGGCGACCTAGCCTACGCCTACACGGAGGTAAATGAAGCGCTTTCTTTACAAAATCTTTTTGTTAATTATTTTTCTGGGTTCGATATGGAAATTTTTTTTTTTAGTAAAGTTTCAATTTCCTTTTGAAAAATATTTCTATCCTTCAGAAGCATTTTCATTATATTATTCAATGACATTCTGTTAGATATAAATAAATTTGATAAATATTTGTGACTTTCAAAAAGAGTACTATGAATGAAAGTATATAATGAACTATTTACGTCAAGCCATTCTTCGTAATTATTCAATGATTCGAGACGAATAAAAAACAAATCACTCTTTGACGAAGATTCAATCAACCAGGGTTCATACAAAACTTCGGATTTTTTTCCGTATACATATTCGAGTAGGACACCAAAATTCCGTTCGAATTTATTTTCCAATTTACTTTTGCTATTTATTTCTTTATCTTCATCTTTTAAATTTTCTTCATCTTCATTTTCATCTTTTAAATTTTCTTCATCTTCCTCTTCTTCTTCCTCTTTATAATAAACAGAAAAGTCTCTGAAATCTCTTCCCACCTTTAAAACTTTAAATTTTTCTTCGTAAATAATATAAAGCTGTTTTATCGTTTCTTTATCCACAAATAATTCTCGAAGTGAAAATAAAACAGGGGGGGTTTTTTCAAATATTGATAAATCTGTGGGATCCCAGACGAATCGTTTCCTCATGAATAACAATGGTTCATAAGATAATTGATATTTTGTCGATGGAGGGATCTCAAATATTACAGATTGTTCTTTAAATAAAACCTCTTCCATTTGGGACTCTATTATCTCTAAGATTTTCAGTGATTCTTCATATGAGAACCTCTTATAACCATAACGAAAAGGATAATAAAAAATAGATTTGAAACAGAAAAGCGGTTTCGTTATATTCTTTCCATAAAGTGCTGCTATTTCAGATTCAAATTGAAAGAATTTATCCGGTATTCCTATCCAATATAAGTTATCGCAAAAAAAATCGAGACGCCGTTTATTGAAAGTAAAAGCTGTATCGGTCGCCATTCCGTATCTTCTCACCGCCCTCCTGTATGAAAAAGTATAAAATTTTTGCATTTGCATTATAATCATAGGAACTCTTGTTTCAGGATGAGAAGCAAATCTTACTTTATTATTGATTTCATTATTAATAGAATTATCTTGATGTGTTTCCAACCATGGAAATTCTACCAAAAGATTCTCCGAAAAAGAACAGGCTATATCGAAAGAATTTTCATATTCATCCTCGAAAAAAATCGAATTTTCTTCTTTATCTTCCGATATAAACCAAGAATCTCGAGCTGCTAATCCAGCCAAGCACCCCAGAATATAGGATAATATAGTAAATTCTTTTATAGTGTTTTCGGTAATAGAAGATTCTAAATATTTAAACAAATCATCAAAATTGCCTTTCAAAAAAATGTCAGTAGATTTACCTTCACATAGAGGGCTCGTTTTAATACTTCTTATAACTATGTTCTCAATAGCCTTTCCTACTCTATAAAGATGTTTTTCGTAATTTCGACTAATATCTATATACTTTTCGCAATCGAAAAACCTATCAACAAAAGCTTTGTAAAAAACGTCATTGGGAATGATTTGTCCATAGAAAAAAGCTCTGATTTTATTATTGCAGAAAACCCATTCATCACGGGAAATACCGAATAATAAAAATTCATTAGCAATTGATTCTAAATCTCGTAATGCGTAATAAGAGAAGGTTCCATATCCAAACTCATTGAGAAAAGACCAATCAATATTCTCTAGATGAGAAGAACATTTGCTACGTAGGGGAATAGGAAATCCCTTCTGCTGTTCTGAGATACTAAGCATTCGAACATTTATTAATCTATCTAATCGATTTGGACATATTAGAGATGGATCCATTTTTTCGGGAAGATGAGTTGAACCAATAACAATCATACTACTAGAAGTATTATTGGCAATCTCAGTGAAAGATATTAATAATAAATGTAATTGAAGTGATAATACTTCAACACTAGGTTTACTAGGTTCTAGTTGAGTTTTAACTATGATATCATTCACTTCATGAATATTTTTGATCCATATTATGGAGGGGGGCATTTTTTTCACTGCTTCCAAGATAGAAATTAATCGGCACAGAATTCTCATAAAAAGTGTCATCTCATTCTCTATAATGTAATGATCACATCTATATGAATAATCCTCTTTATACAAATACCTCATAGATATTTGTATTAAAGAAACACAAGAGTCTACTGCTAGATCTTCTATTAAATATGATGATCTTTCTATTTCCGTTTCCGTGGTACTTATTAGTAAAATCCCTTTGGAAAGGGATAATCCTAATTCGAATGGAGCAGAAATCATTCTAGATTTAAGATTCAATGAAGTTATTCTTTGCTGAAACGCGAGGAAAACCCGAGATTCCGCTGAATCAAATTGATTAAGCGGGTAATTCATTAGATCCTTCTTATAGCTTTCAGCCAAATATACTAAGTAATAAAGCCCTTCTTTATTAGTAATCCGATAACCAAAATAATTATTCAATGAATTACGATAAGTAGTATTCGATCCATACTGAAAAACATTTTTTTCTGTTATTAGGGACCGAATCAATAATTCTTTCTCTATCGAAAAAGGGTCCGGGCTTTCATTATTATTTAACCATATTTTAATTTTTTCATTTGTGGATAAATATTTATTAATCTCTTTCCAAAAATAATTGATATTTATCAGAAAATAGTGGAAACTCCTTATCCTTATCCTTATAAAATTATATATATATATATATTTGTTTCTTCTACTAAACAAATAATGGAATATCCGATGAGGTAATATCAAATGATGGAATAATATCAAATAATAGAATATCCAATAAAAGAATGTTGAATAATATAATACCCAAGGATGAAGGTATTTCGAATGATGATATATCGTATCCAAATGGGGATACATAAACGCATCCAAACGATATTTTTGTAAAGAATTTGTTAAGTATTCAAATATTCCGAAGCGTCTCCATAGGTCAATATGGTCCGAGTTTTCAGAGAGTAAGAGAACAAGGATAAAAAACCCTATTAATAAATATTCATCATTCCAATGATTTATATTTATTAATGACCTTCTGAATTTAAAATTAAATAATGGTTTGTTTGGTTGATCACCAATTCCTATTTCAATTCTTATTTTTCCTACATCCCCAGTGCGCGAAATATGATAATTGCTGTTTAGTAATATCCTTGAAAATGCTTCTGAGAAGAATATATTATAAAAGTACTCCCACCATTCACGAGTAAAAAACCACAGCATATACGGTTCGAGCAATTTATATTTTTTAGAAACATCATCTTTTTGAGATATCACATACATTCTCATTTCTTTAACTAATTCCTTTAGATGTGGTGAAAAAAATGATAAAGAAATAATTTCATTTTCTCCGAAGGAATTGAATAAATTTAAATTGGTTCTTTCCCTATCCATAACCTCGTTTTCAATCCCGTTTCTCGAATCTTCCATTAGACTATCTCTTCCAAACAATTCTTTGATCCGATAAAGCATCCCGTCGGTTCTACTCCGAATCCCTCCGAAAATTTCAGAGAGCACATTATTTTCGTAAGATTTATTTTGAATAAGACTCAGTTTCGGGTTTAAAGTCCTTTTACCCAAGAAAATATCAAACTCCTTTGTAGCGAGAATTGACTGGTAATAGTAAGTAATCTCGAAATTTACTATTTGTTTTTCCGTTAAAGGTGCTATAATAGGAAAGTTTCTAATAAAGTCAATATTTCTTTTTCCACGACTAAATGAATTAGTTTCAGTTAATGAATTTAATTTATATAAGTTATAAACAAATGCAAATATTTGATCACAACCTCTTTTTGGATACTCAGGGGAAGAAATCTCGGATATCTGTGATCGAATAATTGAAAAAATTTCCTTTTCCGATAGAAAAGATATTATTTCAACGATAGACGAAGGATATATATATATAGGTAAAATATTTAATAATTGTTCATATGTAAGATCATAGTTTCGAATAGGATTTTTCTTCGTATTGCGAAGGAAGAAGAAAGACCATCTCTTATTGGGATCCAATTGGAGATGATTCAAATAATCCGAAAACTCTAATGTATTTGCCCCACAAAAATAAGTTCTCAGGGAACTCTCATTAAATAGTTTTGCGGGATTCAAATTGTCTTGATTCTTAAATATGGAAAAAAAAGTAGCAAGTGGTTCTATGCAATCAATATCATTGTTGAGTTCGTTGTGGAATACATCGATGATAAATTGATCTACTGATATCCTATTCGGAGACGAGGGTGCTATTGATTTTTCATCGATCAAAAATTCAAATTCTAATTCACGATTATCTAAAACATTTCTTTTTGAATAAATACTTCTAGTATCAATGAAATTTGACAAAGAACTCAATGTATAAAAAAAATCTTTGAACTTATAAATCAGAAACTCAAACACCTTTATAAAGTTTTTACGAATTAAAAAAAACTTAAAGTAATTGTTATTAAGTTTCACATATCGACCACTCGAATTTTCATTAATGAAAGATCTCATTTCATTGTATACTATTCCAAAAAAGTTCTTTTTAGAAGAAACAAAATTCTTTAAGAATTCTGTAAAATTCCCAGTTTTATCGGACCATTCACATACATTCGCATTCCAATTGACATATTTATTGTCTTTATAAACCTTAGAATAATTAAAACATTTTTTTTCAGTTCCTCTCCAATTAAATAAATGTCGGTTAATTATATTCCTTGCGACATTACCCAAACCTTCATTTTTTATCCAAATTACATAAATTTGATTCTTTAAAAGAAAGTATGATTTTTTTATTAAATATGATCTATTTAATAATAATTCTTTAAAATGTATATGAATTTCATTTTTAATAAATTTATTAGTTTCGCGATCTGCTATATAAGATCTTTCTAAACTTTCCCTAAAAGGAGTTTTTATCAATTTTTCCCGAATGATCCAAGGTAGATGTTCATTATTCTCACCAGTAATACCTTTATTTGGTGAAATACATGAGAAAAAACCCGAATTTCTATCGTTTAACTTATTCTTGTCATTGGATGATAATGATAATAATATATATATTTCATTATAAAATTCTTCCATTATATGATTTACATGAAAAATAAGCTTCTTATAACTATGATCACGAAACTCATTAGGTTCGGTAATTAATAAAACGAAACGATCTATTATTGTTACCAACGATTCGGATCGGAAAAAATTGTAGAATATATTTATATATTGTTCATTGTCTTCGCGCGAAGACCGGAATGGATAAAGAATATTCCAACATGTACTACGATTCACAGATATAATCAAATCCAATATGTTTATATCACATTTATTCCTTCGAGTAATTTTAGGTCCAGCATCCAGAAGAACGAAATGATTCAAACAAATATTTTAGGATTTTCTTATATTCCACACATCAACTATTCTATTATTGTCATCTGATCGCATAGAATATCCAAAAAATTCAGATGATTTGATATTTTTGATAGACCTTTTAGTGCTATAAAAATCTATATCTAGTTTTTCTATCAGTAGTATGTCCAAAAAAGCATAACGAATCGATTTTGGAAAATTCTCAATTAAGATTTCTCTTTCCCCCGGAAATAAATTATTTATTACATATTCTATGTCTTTCGCAAAAGATTCTTGAGAGATTGACAAATAAAACTTTGAAAACAAATTTGATTCTATTTTATCTTGCTCCGTCCCGGTAAGAACAGAAGGAAAATACCGTCGAATAGCCGAATTGTTTATTAGTTGCTCATTGATACGTTCGTGGTTAATATATTCTCCCTGAAAAAGCCATTCAGAAAGATTTTTTCCGCAATCCAAATACTTATTCTCAGTCGAATTTAAAGTGAAATATATCTGAAAATCAGCATATCCTTTCCCCGAACTGAAAATATTAAAGTTTTTATCTTTATTAATAGCTGCTTTATCCTCTTCCGAGATTATTCTATTATCTCTCTTATTATCTTTCTTACAAGCATGTTTTTTTTTTAAAGTATTCGATTCGCCTTGCATTCCCCGTTCACATTTACTGTGGTTCATACGAGTAACAGAAACTCTTTTTGACAAATGTAAATAGTTTGTTTCTACCACACTTTTCTTACTCGAACGATATGGAAAGATTAGTGATATGAAAAGTAACACTAAATTGAATATATGGATTCGATGTGAAGAATTGGAACAAATGATAAATAGAAAGTCGAAGAGCTTGTGTTCTCGATTGGAAAAGATTTCAGTTAACAATCCCAAATTCCATTTTGTCCATAAATTCAATAAATATCTATTCAATAAATATTGATGATCTTTATCCCAACAAGCTTTCTCCCAATGAGGGTTCTGTTGAGGTTTCTGCATCCTCTCCAATAAGAAATAGAATCCTTTCGGTATCAATTGTTTTTGCTTATATTTAGGTTTCTTTCCGTTCATACTTCGGTCTCTATTTTCCTCCAAAAAATGAAA